TAACTAAAAACTACAATCAATTGTGGATTCAATGCGACAATTGTTATGGATTAATGTATAAGAAAGTCGAAATGAATGTTTGTGAAGAATGTGGACATTATTTGAAAATGACTAGTTCAGAGAGAATCGAGCTTTCGATTGATCCGGGTACTTGGAATCCTATGGATGAAGACATGGTTTCTACGGATCCCATAAAATTTCATTCGAGGGAGGAACCTTATAAAAATCGTATTGACTCTGCTCAAAAAACGACAGGATTGACTGACGCTGTTCAAACAGGTACAGGTCAACTAAAAGGTATTCCGGTAGCCCTTGGGGTTATGGATTTTCAGTTTATGGGGGGTAGTATGGGATCCGTAGTAGGCGAAAAAATAACTCGTTTGATCGAGTATGCTACCAATCAATGTTTACCTCTTATTTTAGTGTGTTCTTCCGGAGGAGCACGAATGCAAGAAGGAAGTTTAAGTTTGATGCAAATGGCTAAAATTTCTTCGGTTTTATGTGATTATCAATCAAGTAAAAAGTTATTCTATATATCAATTCTTACATCTCCTACTACCGGTGGGGTGACAGCTAGTTTTGGTATGTTGGGGGATATCATTATTGCCGAACCCTATGCCTATATTGCATTTGCGGGTAAAAGAGTAATTGAACAAACATTGAAAAAAGCCGTGCCTGAAGGTTCACAAGCGGCTGAATCTTTATTACGTAAGGGCTTATTGGATGCAATTGTACCACGTAATCCTTTAAAAGGTGTTGTGAGCGAGTTATTTCAGCTCCATGCTTTTTTTCCTTTGAACAAAAATTAAATCAAATAGAACAGTTAGTTTATCAGAATTAAACGAAAACCCTGAAAAATTAATTTTTCTTTCGAATCATTTTTTTATCGATATTCTTGTTTACTACTCAGTAAACCTCTATCAACAAGATAAAAAGTTAATTTTTGCTTTCGGGAAGTTAAAATTAGACTAGACAAATAAAACAAAGTTCATTTTCCTCTCTTACTTGCATATGTATAGATAATTAAAATAGAGATATATACAGATGTATAGAGAGTCTTCCATCTTTTTGCATTTCCCGAAAATTCCCTGTTGTTGAATCAGATTCTAATCAATTTTGTAGAAATTTATAATGAAATCAAATTTTTTATTTATTAATGACTATTAGAAGACAAAAAGAACAAAAAGAATAATAAATGTAAAAAGGGGATTATGATATATCTATATTATTTTGAAAGATTAATAAGTCCATTTATTTAGTTTGGCGTTTCTTGTACCTATTTTTTTATTCTATTTCTATTAGGTTCTATTCTATTCTATATATTTATATTAGGTTGTATATTAGTATTAGATATATATTTACTTAAAGATACTTAGTATAATTATATAATATATATAATAGAAATAATAAAAATACAAGATATTCTAAGATATCTTTAGAATTCAGAATATAACAATAACAGGTACAAATATTAAATTGAGGTACCCATTTTATGACAACTTTCAATAACTTACCCTCTATTTTTGTGCCTTTAGTAGGCCTAGTCTTTCCGGCACTTGCAATGGCTTCTTTATTTCTCCATATTCAAAAAAATAAGATTTTTTAGATCGGATGAGACCTAATCGTATTACTCTTTTTTTATTTTAAAAACTTCGATTTGATACGACCCATTTGGTAGAATATTGTATAACACATAGATTCCTACAAACATAACTAAAAAAAAGCTCTTATGCATGTGTAAACGTATTCTATGGGTAAATAAATTTTCGCTCTTTTGAAAAATAGATCATCATCGGGCCGATGTATGAAATTAAAGTCAATGTATTTATTTGTATATATAGTTATAGGGGATCATATAAAGGAAGGAGATGTTATTATTTTAGATATAAACAATTCTATGAATTACTCCTAAGGTAAAGGTTCACAACAAAATAGTTGATGAGAGTTACTTTGAAAAAAAAAGAAAGTCATATTTTCTCAATTCCAAAAAATTGTATAACTGGATCTAATATATATGAGTTGGCGATCAGAATCTATATGGATAGAATTTATAACGGGGTCTCGAAAAACAAGTAATTTCTGCTGGGCCTTTATCCTTTTTTTAGGTTCATCAGGATTCTTATTGGTTGGAACTTCCAGTTATCTTGGTAAAAATTTTATATCGTTATTTGCGTCTCAGCAAATCATTTTTTTTCCACAAGGGATTGTGATGTCTTTCTATGGGATCGCAGGTCTCTTTATTAGTTGCTATTTGTGGTGCACTATTTTGTGGAATGTGGGTAGTGGTTATGATTTTTTCGACCGAAAAGAAGGAATAGTGCGTATTTTTCGTTGGGGATTTCCTGGAAAAAGTCGTCGCATCTTTTTACGATTCCTTATGAAAGATATTCAGTCCATCAGAATAGAAGTTAAAGAGGGTGTTTCTGCTCGGCGTGTCCTTTATATGGAAATTCGAGGTCAAGGGGCTATTCCTTTAATTCGTACTGATGAGAATTTTACTACACGAGAAATTGAGCAAAAAGCTGCTGAATTGGCTTACTTCTTGCGTGTACCAATTGAAGTATTTTGAAATGAATGAATTTTAAAAGACTAAAAACTTTGGCAGTAGGAAGAAAAAACTAAAAAATTTCTTTCTTTTTTTTTTGTCAATTGAACATTCATCTTTTCTTTTATGCTCGTTTTTTTTTTTTTTGATAGAAAATATAAAAGAAAGGGAGTTTCTTGATCTCGAAAATAGAATAATATTTTTTATTTGAAAAATTTTTAAAAGTTCTTTTAGTATTGCTCGAAAAAAGGGGGAATAACATCCTGGAAATCCAATTTTTTTCTTGATTCAAATTGGAAGTGTATTCTGAGTCTATTTCTGTATTCTTTCTAGATTCAAAGCAAAGACTACGTATTGAATCAAAAGAAAAAGATAAAATGGATTCATAGGCTCAATACATTCTATTCGAATTATAATAGAAACTCATGCTCGATAGAAATATTAGATCTAATAGAATCAACAAATGCGGTAGGTTCATTAACAATTCACAGATTAAAAATGGCAAAAAAGAAAGCATTTATTCCTTTTTTTTATTTTACATCTATAGTCTTTTTGCCCTGGTTGATCTCTCTTTGCTGTAATAAAAGTTTGAAAACTTGGATTACTAATTGGTGGAATACTAGACAATGCGAAACTTTTTTGAATGATATTCAAGAAAAAAGTGTTCTAGAAAAATTCATACAATTAGAGGAACTTTTCCAGCTGGATGAAATGATAAAGGAATACCCAGAAACCGATTTACAACAATTTCGTCTAGGAATCCACAAAGAAACGATTCAATTCATCAAGATACACAATGAGTATCGTATCCATACAATCTTGCACTTCTCGACAAATCTAATATCTTTCGTTATTCTAAGTGGTTATTCCTTTTGGGGGAGGGAAAAGCTTTTTATTCTGAATTCTTGGGTTCAAGAATTCTTATATAATTTAAGTGATACAATTAAAGCTTTTTCGATTCTTTTATTAACTGATTTATGTATCGGATTCCATTCGCCTCACGGTTGGGAACTAATGATTGGTTATATTTACAAAGATTTTGGGTTTGCTCATTATGAGCAAATTTTATCTGGTCTAGTTTCTACCTTTCCAGTCATTCTTGATACAATTTTTAAATATTGGATCTTTCGTTATTTAAATCGTGTATCTCCGTCACTTGTAGTGATTTATCATGCAATAAATGACTAAAAAATGATTCACTGATCCAATTCTAATCTTTCTTACCTTATACATCATAACCAAATCAAAGTCGTATTTACTTTACTCTTTTTACCCATGGGGGATTCCTTGTATATTTCAATAAAAAATTTTTATTTTTTCAGTAAATGTAAATAGCAGAATTGTGGCTAGGGAAGTATATTATCGACCTACCTAACTTTATTGTAGAAATTTTCGGGATAAATGCTTGGACCATGCAAACTAGAAATACCTTTTCTTGGATAAGGGAAGAGATTACTCGCTCCATATCTGTCTCACTCATGATATATATAATAACTTGGGCATCCATTTCAAGTGCATATCCGATTTTTGCCCAGCAGAATTATGAAAATCCACGAGAGGCAACTGGGCGTATTGTATGTGCCAATTGCCATTTAGCTAGTAAGCCCGTGGATATTGAGGTTCCACAAGCGGTACTTCCTGATACTGTATTTGAAGCAGTTGTTAAAATTCCTTATGATACGCAACTAAAACAAGTTCTAGCTAATGGTAAAAAAGGAGCTTTGAATGTGGGAGCTGTTCTTATTTTACCGGAGGGGTTTGAATTAGCCCCCCCCGATCGTATTTCACCCGAGATGAAAGAAAAGATAGGAAATCTGTCTTTTCAGAATTATCGCCCCAATAAAACAAATATTCTTGTGATAGGTCCTGTTCCTGGTCAAAAATATAGTGAAATAACCTTTCCTATTCTTGCCCCAGACCCTGCTACTAATAAAGATATTCACTTCTTAAAATATCCTATATACGTAGGTGGAAACAGGGGAAGGGGTCAGATTTATCCTGATGGTAGCAAAAGTAACAATACAGTTTATAATGCTACGGCAGGAGGGATAATAAGAAAAATTTTACGAAAAGAAAAAGGGGGATACGAAATAACCATAGTGGATGCATCGAATGGACGCCAAGTGATTGATATTATCCCTAGAGGCCTAGAACTTCTTGTTTCAGAGGGCGAATCCATTAAACTCGATCAACCATTAACGAGTAATCCTAATGTTGGTGGATTTGGTCAGGGGGATGCGGAAATAGTACTTCAAGATCCATTACGTGTACAAGGCCTTTTGTTCTTCTTAGGATCGGTTGTTTTGGCACAAATATTTTTGGTTCTTAAAAAGAAACAGTTTGAGAAGGTTCAATTATCCGAAATGAATTTTTAGATCTGCCTATTTAGCTTTATAAAATTCGTAAAAAAGAACAAAAAAATTTCTTGTTACCAATTTGGTCTGGTCAAAAAAAT